AGAACCGAGTCGACCGCTAGAACTACTGGTCTTAGAACCAGAAATAAATAGGCTTATTCTTTGTTCACTTGAATTAGAATTCCAATCAGAACTCAAACACGGATTGTTGTTTTGTTCGACAAATCCGGGAATCCAGATTTTATTATCGTGTCGTAAGAAAAAAAAAAACGAATCGGAAAAGAAAAAATATTTTTTTTTTATTAAATGTGTTCATTCATTTTGACTACTTTAGCATATTTTCTCATAGTAATTTCGACTCTACCTTCCCGGAGTTCATTCTCCGGGGAACTCCGTTTAAATTAATCCGGTGGATTCTTTCCAATCTACTTCTTTTATGATCTCGTTGGAAATCATATAAAGACAATTCCTATTTGATATAGCTATTTGTGCAAGTATTTTACGATTAAGAAGCAACTGTCTCTTGTATAGATCATGTATTAATTTACTATAACTATAAGATACTCCCTTTTCGCGAATTACTGCGTTTATCCGAGTGATCCACAAACGACGAAAATTTCTCTTTTGCTTATCCCTATCCCGATGAGCCGAAACCAAAGCTCTTATTTTCTGTTGAGTAATAGTTCGAGTAAGTCTTGAATGAGCCCCTCGAAAGCTTGATGCAAATAAACGAATTTTTGTTCTACGTCTCCGAGCTATATATCCGCGTTTAATTCTGGTCATTGAATAAATGAAACTTTGACGAATAACTAATTGATTTCCTTTCTTTCAGTTATTCTTTTCCCCTTTCCTGGTCTATTAATAACCAAACGGATTTTTCCAATGTATAAAAAAAAATTCCAATGGCTTTGGCTACTATAACCTTCCCGACCACGATTTTTTCTTTTTTTTAGGTATTTCACTGCGAAATACGAAAGAAATAAGAAATTTTATTCTTCTAAGTGTGAAAAATATAGTAAAAAGAAATATAAATTAAATGGATAACGAAATAGTGGGTTCCGTCGTTTCTATGGTTACTTCTTAAACGGTGAGGTCTTCTCTATACACCGGAGCCTTTACTTCATTTAATCAATGTTATTGGTAACTTGTATAGTTCACACCACACTCTTTGGCTCTACCCATGAATTATGCAGTAATAGGTCTTTCACAATGAGATCCACCTATACAGTAACGGTATTTAATTAGGAAAGTTAGCTGGGTAGCTGACCCTCTTAGTCCGTTCTTGACAGAGTGGGAGCTTCATTTTTATGTTTTTGAAATTGAAATAAGATTTCCTCCGCTTAATAGATAACCATTTGCTACCAATGGAGAATTGCTTCTCATCTTAAATTCAGGTGATTGGATTTGCACCAATGGAAACCATAAACTTCATACACAATAGAGGGATCGATTTGCTTATTTTTAGATAGTGAATGGGGTTCTTTCTTCCATTCTATCCTATTTACTGGTACTGATCATTGATACTGGAAAGCGGTTTTCTTGCTTTTTTTTGTGCCAGCTCATGATCTAAACGAGTCGCACATACACCCTAGTACATGTTCCTCGACGCTGAGGACATCCCCGAAGAGCGGGGGATTTCGTGACATTTCGAATTGGCTGTCTTGTATTTCTAATAAGTTGTTTAATAGTTGGCATGTTGAATCATATACATAATGGGCTGGTTTAGATTGATCCTAACCGGATGATTATGAATTATTTCTATTTAATAGAATATTAAACTCGTAGATAAAATCTCAAATCACGGATTTTTATAAAATCCATCTTATTTTCATTCAACTGCTACAAGATCAACAATTCCATAAGCTTGGGCTTCTGTTGCTGACATAAAAACATCTCTTTCCATGTCTTCAGATACAACCCATAAGGGTTTGCCCGTTCTTTGTACATAAACCCTTGTGAGGGTTTCGCGTAGTTTCAGCAGTTCTTCCGCTTCCAGGATAAATTCTCCCGTTTGTGCCTCATAAAAAGAACTAGCAGGTTGATGGATCATTACCCTGATGATATAACAGTTCTCTATCTCGCGTGATGAAACGAAGAGAAAAGAAAGAAAGATAAAGAATAATAGGAAAAAAAAAGATAGAATTGAACAACCGTACGGGCATTATCTTTTGTGCATTGCATACGGCTCTACAATAAAATTGACCCTTACCTTCCATTGAAGAAAGAGAAAAATAGAATCTATCAGACACAGATGGATAAATGATCAAATTGCCACCCTTCCTTTCAGAGGAGTTAAAAAATACTATGATGGCTCCGTTGCTTTCTATTTTAAAATTGATTCTTTTTTTGTCTTTGATTCAGCAATCCCAAAGTTTCTTTTTGATCCAATCAAATAAGGAAAAATCTTGTTTTTTTTTTTCGCCCTCTTTTTTTATAACATAAATATTGTTAAGAGCCCTTCGGTGTGAAAACAAAAAAGTTTGTGACGCTGAACTGGACTCCCGATAGATAAGAGAAATCGGAAATACCTTTTATCTCATACTACTCTCTCGATACATAATCGAATCTTTTGAAAAAAAAAACAAGACAAAAATTTTGCATATCGAATTCGAAGTGCCATGCTATTATTACTTAATATTCATATGGCGAAGGCATAGTCTTCTTTTTTCTCTCAAATAAAAAAAACCTCATTGGCGCCAAGCGTGAGGGAATGCTAGACGTTTGGTAATTTCTCCTCCAACCAAGATAAAAGATGCCATTGATGCGGCTAATCCCATGCATATTGTATGGACATCTGGTCGCACAAATTGCATAGTATCGTAAATAGCTACTCCAGGTATTACCCATCCGCCAGGAGAGTTTATAAACAAATACAGATCTTTGGTATCATCCTCGATACTGAGATATACCATAAGACCAATAAGTTGATTCGAGATCTCGCTATCAACTTCTTGGCCTAAAAAAAGTAATCTTTCTCGATAAAGTCGGTTGATTAGGGTAAAATTGTATCCCTTAGGAACCGTACATGCACCTTTTGACGCATACGGTTCAAAAAATAATTGCGAAAAAAAAAGAATCAATGTATAGATTAAAGTCCTCTTTCTTTGTTCCTATTCTTTTTTCATAGCAGGTTTTTTCTGACTTCTAATGAAAGGACTTTTTCTTCGATTTTTCAATAAAGACGAATTTGAACTTCTTTCTTCCTTATAATAGAAAAAAAGTCACTAAACTTATCGAATTAACTTCTCATTGATGTATTGTTTCATCGAGATTCAATCCAAATCACGATGGTATTTTCTTGTTCCTGAATGGGTCTCTTTCATCTTTTTAGGTTTATGCTCTACTCCGGGTAAAGATCCGCCCGATTTTGATTTGCACATATAGGACAAATCTTCCCATTACCATTTCTTTTTGTTATGACTTTCTTTTTTTTTTTTTTTAATTCATTTCATACCTTTCACCAAGTATTTAGTTTGAGATTCCCTCGCTTGACAAATAGGATCTCTTTACAAATACCAAACAGGAATCATTTATGATACAAGTAGTAATCATAGATCTATTACCAATTGGGTTTTTTCTAAACGGAGCCTGGATACTTCATTTTTGAGTCCAACCAAGCCAACCATAAATTATTCTAATTGATAATAGTAATGTGAATCCCCCCAAACAATGGATCTAATTGCGCTTCACGCTCCAAATTTTTGATGATTCAATTTATCTTTCTTGGGCGAAACAGAGGATATCTCGATCGGGGGAGAGAACGGGGAAATCCCATATGACCCAATATATCTGACAAGTCGCACTATACGTCAACCCAAGATGCATCTTCCTCTCCAGGACTTCGGAAAGGTACTTTTGGAACACCAATAGGCATTAATTGAAAGAAAAAAGAACTAAGTACTATATTTTACTTTGATGTGGAAACGTAACAACATTATTTTATTGTCTTTATAATATTGGTTTTATCGTATTTATTTTATCCATAGATTAGAAAAATTCATAAAGAAAGACAAAAGAAGAAATAAAGGAAAATTTTGACGAATAGGGCCTTCTAATGAGGAATAAGGAAGGACACATTTACTGATAGAAAATGGTATCAACCACCCATTGCGTATTGGTACTTATCGGGTATAGAATAAATCTGCTTCTCTTTGTTCCTACGAATAGAATTGTTTCATTATTACCAATAGAATAGAACAAATAGTAACCCTTGTTCAGTGGATTATTTCAGAACAAGGAGAGTCCATAGAATAGTCATAGTATAGCTTTTCCAATGCAATAAAGTTACGTAGTGTCTATTTATCTTTGATAAAGAGGTATTTTCCATGGGTTTACCTTGGTATCGTGTTCATACCGTTGTATTGAATGATCCCGGTCGGTTGCTTTCCGTTCATATAATGCATACAGCTCTGGTTGCTGGTTGGGCAGGTTCGATGGCTCTGTATGAATTAGCAGTTTTTGATCCTTCTGACCCTGTTCTTGATCCAATGTGGAGACAGGGTATGTTTGTTATACCTTTCATGACTCGTTTAGGAATAACCAATTCATGGGGAGGTTGGAGTATCACAGGAGGGACTGTAACGAATCCGGGGATTTGGAGTTACGAAGGTGTAGCTGGGGCACATATTGTGTTTTCGGGCTTATGCTTTTTGGCAGCTATCTGGCATTGGGTCTATTGGGATCTAGAAATATTTTGTGATGAACGTACAGGAAAACCTTCTTTGGATTTGCCCAAGATCTTTGGAATTCATTTATTTCTCTCAGGGGTGGCTTGCTTTGGTTTTGGTGCATTTCATGTAACAGGCTTGTATGGTCCTGGAATATGGGTGTCCGATCCTTATGGACTAACGGGAAAAGTACAACCTGTAAATCCGGCGTGGGGCGTGGAAGGTTTTGATCCTTTTGTTCCGGGAGGAATAGCTTCTCATCATATTGCAGCAGGGACATTGGGCATATTAGCGGGTCTATTCCATCTTAGCGTCCGCCCGCCACAACGTCTATACAAAGGATTACGTATGGGAAATATTGAAACCGTACTTTCCAGTAGTATCGCGGCTGTCTTTTTTGCTGCTTTTGTTGTTGCTGGAACTATGTGGTATGGT